TTAGAAATAAAAGACTCTCTTAGCTATCTGTATACCATGGGGTTTACATATCGTTATATATGTTGTTATAATGGAAGTTGAGAAAGGTTTTTTATTGAAATGAAAAGAACCCATATTCTTTATTTATGTATAAATTTCTCTTTTTTTTTTTTTAGGAAAACACAAATGGAGATTCAAATCCAAAAATAATGAATCAATTCAAAGTTAGCAGCTAATAGTTAATGGTTCAAATTTGTTATAAATTTTGTCTTTTGTGACTTAAAACCAACACTTTCTTTTTCATTTGAAATAGAAAAAGGAGAGAAAGGAAAACAAAATAAAAAATGAAAGTACAATAAAAAAAAAAAGAAGTTAACCAACCCAAAAGAAGCAATAAATGGAAAAACTTCGTCTAGTTTGTATTCTTTTGGCGACATGGCCGAGTGGTAAGGCGGGGGACTGCAAATCTTTTTTCCCCAGTTCAAATCTGGGTGTCGCCTGATCAACAAAATACTCAAAATCTTATATTCTGGTCTGCTGATCTCACTTTTTTGCTAATAGAACTGGCTCAATTATTCCCCAGCAGAAGCAGAGAAAAAGGACCTTTTTTTATACTTGTTTAATTCTAAGCAAGCATGAAATATAGATTTTTTTTTGTAATGTAAAAAAAATTGTAAAGCCCTGAAGTTTCGATGCAAGGAACGATTCTAGTTATGGAAGGGAGTGATGGAAGGGGCGGAATTTCGATACGTACTCACGAGAGTCTCTGAGTACTCGGGCATTGAATCAATATTCTATTGAATAGATAATTGGCATTTTTTAGAAATAGAAATCTATTTCGTGGATTGTTTCATCAATAGTGTTGGGTCAGAATCTATTTTTGACTCTGCGCCATTGATTCCACTATTATTAGTGAGCAATAATAGAAGAATTCCTTCATATTTATAGAAATAGGAGACATAATTCACATGGATATAGTAAGTCTCGCTTGGGCTGCTTTAATGGTAGTCTTTACATTTTCTCTTTCACTCGTAGTATGGGGAAGAAGTGGACTCTAGAGGTACTATTTCTTAATTGAGTTAAGGAATCAAACTCGATTAATTGTTTGATCGATCATTCTGAAAAGTTTTTTTAATGCTTTAAAATTCATTTGGAACGTTCGTTGGATTCTAGTGGAATTTATGTATTATCTAAATAATACTCTTGAAATCATTCCCACTAATTCTTTATCCATTTTCTATTTCAACGATAGGCTCTTCCTAAAATTATAGATAGACAATGAGGAAGATCTAAGTTTTCTTTTTCTTTGACTGTTCAAAGAAGCAGCCATTCTGGTAAGTGTTTACACACTTGTTCGGAAAAAAATAGAAAAAAAAAAGTGGTTGATCTAACAAAAAACTATCTATTTTGCCATGGGATAGTTACATATTGGCCATTTACCGCTTTTTATTTTTATTTTGGATTTCCATAGAACTCCAAAACTCCTGTTAGTAACTCAATAAATTACCTCTTTCAAATGTGAAACTAAAAAAAAACGACTTGATTTTTTTGAATTAAACTTTCTTCATTGATCTTATTTTTTCGATAGATATAGATAGATAGATATGGAGATTCATATTGGAAAAAATACGAAAGAAAATAAATATAAGAATTAGGACGACGTTTTCTTTCAATTGGAACAAATAGATGTAGCAAAGAAAAATAATGAAGTACTATGTACATTCCATATATGGATACATATAAAAAGATCCATCTCGAGTATTGTCGATTGATTTACATTAAGTTTCTATTATTAGAGTACAACTTTACTACACTACAGTACTACAGTATTTTATACACTGTAGAACTTTTTTTTACACTACAATAAAACTACAAGAAAGATATGGTAGAAAGAAATATATGAATCTTTCTTTCTACCATATACTATCAGATCTCATAAAATATAGCCGACTCTAGTCCGCGCATTTCATTTAAAACGCGGAATTTGAATCCTTTTTGTCAGAAGTGAAATTTGAGTCCCAATTTTTAATCATTTTTACTTTGATTTTGACTAACTGTTTTTACATAAATGATAAGTAGAAAAGCAGTAGGCACGAGAACGAACAATGCAGTAGCAATAAATGCAAGAATATTGACTTCCATAATTTAATCGTTTTTTTATTTTAATTTCACAATAACTCGGGATTTAATCCCATAGAGATGATATATCTTTTGCCTGTAAATTCAATGGATGAACGCCCTCTCGATGGTATTGAATCGAATCAATATAATAAATAACAATATCTGAACTATGAAATCAATTCATTGTCGAAAATGGAATAATATACCATAGGAAGATTTTTTATCCACGCCGAATCAAACGAAAAGTGGGATTCCCGATCCAATCACGAATTATTTTATTTACTGTTCCGTCTTTATCTTTCTTTTATCCTCTTTACTCAGATTATTATATTAGGATATAGGATAGGACTAGGACACATATATCAAAAGTTCAGTATACAATATACAATTTGAATGAAAT